TATATTTTATATTATGTTTTGCTGAGATAACTTGATTATGTTTTGCTGAGATAACTTGACAAATTTTTTTTCCAGCAGAAGTAAGCGGGGGAGAGGACTCTTGATACTTGCTTGATTCTATAAGCATCTGGCGGTTCTGTTCTCTAAAATGAAAATGCTGTAAATCCTTGCGTCTAGGCTTCAGTTCAAGGAAAGATTATATTAGTGAATATTGAATGAAAAAGAATCGTTAAATCTTAATATGTCTTCTATTATTAATGTAGTGTTTATTAATTAGGTCTTGAATTAAGTTGGATAGACGAACGAGGAATTTATTTGATTATTAATTTATTAGTTGCGTAAAGGTCGAAAGATACTTTGTTCGTATATAGACTCATGAAATTCTCTGTGTGCTCCTGCATTCAATTTAATATTGATTGAAGAGATAATTGGCTTTAATGTAATAGACTATCTTCCGATTGTTTCACCGAGACAAGCAGGAGACGTAATGTAAGGATTAGATAAAATGAAAAAAGAAATAGGGTATGTGATAGATATAGATAGTGATTTATCTTGACTCTAGATTTTTATACTTTTTACTTAATGAAATGAAGGTCAACAAAAGAAAGACTAGGTCTTATTATTCCTACATGTTAGTAACATTCCCTTGAAACTTCCAGGGGTGTATCTACGTATTTTGCTTGTGCTTAGTGTTTTCCGATTCTACTCGAAATCATATAAGAAACCTGTTATAATTGTGAGTTTATTGGATTGTTTCATCAACGGTATTGGGTCAGAATTCCCTTTTGACTCTGCGCCAGGAATTCCACTATTATTAATGAACATAATAATGAGTAGTGAACAATAATGGAATAATTCCTTCATATTTATAGAGATAGGGGATATAATTCACATGGATATAGTAAGTCTCGCTTGGGCTGCTTTAATGGTAGTCTTTACATTTTCTCTTTCACTCGTAGTCTGGGGTAGAAGTGGACTCTAGAAGTACTACTAATTGAGTTTGATTCCTCAAACTCAACTCATATCAATTGTTTTATAGATCGTTCTGCAAAGTCCTTTTTTTTACTGTTCAAATAGAAAAGAAAATAATTATGTTATTAAGTGGATACAGACTTCCTATGGGAAACAACATAGACATAGTGGTTGTCCAACAATATACTACACATAATAAAATATTGCCTTGGGCAAGTCACATATTGCGCGTTCCCGCTTTTTTTATTCTTTTAGAAATTTTATTTCTGTTATGCTTGCTTTATTGAACTCATTTCATATCATGGTTCAAACGTTAAAAATCAGTGGGCTTTACTAATCCTTTTCGAAATCCAAAGAGGTTCCCATGGAAATGAATCACTGGATCATCTGTCAACTGATCAATCAATTACTTCTTCGGAATACTAAAAAAAGATTATGTGATTTTCTTTTTATTAATTATTAGTAATTATTTATTAATTATTAATATAGGCCTATACTCTTACTCTTTTTTCCTTCGTCAATTTGATTCTTTCAATGGATATCGGGATTCATATTGAATAGAATCAGAAATTCTAGGAATTCGAATTGTAAGAGTAAGAATTGCCCTTCGATTTTTTCAGATTGATGATTGGAATCAACACAAATTAAATAGATGAAGCAAAGAAATAGAATTGGTACACTATGTAAATACATTACATATATGTAATTGATATCTCTGAAGATACATATTGTAGATTGATCTATATTAAACCTCTATCTTTATACAGTACGACTTTATATACTACAATAACAATAATAAGTATGGTAGAAAGAAATATATGAATCTTTCTACCATACTATCGAATCTCATAAAATACTGATGATTCTAGTCCGCTTATTTCATTTAAGACACGAAATTTTAATACTTTTCATTTTATTTTTTCTTTTCAATCATTGATAAGAACTAAACAGTCAAGTTTAATTCAAATTAATCATTTTGACTGACTGTTTTTACATATATTATAAGTAAAAAAGCAGTAGGAACTAGAATGAACAGTGCAGTAGCAATAAATGCGAGAATATTTACTTCCATAATCTCATCGTTTCATTTTTAATTAATTCGCAATAACTCGGGATTTAATCCCATAGAGCTGATAAATCTTTCGCCTGTAAATTCAATATTCAATGGGATGAATTATATCTCGACGATATCGAATCGGAGCAATATCATGAATAACAATATCTGAGCTATCAAATTGATTCATCGTCGAGAATTAAATAGTATAACATAGGAAGATCTTTTATCCATACCGAATTCAAATTTTGATTCCCGATCCGATAAATAATTCCTTTACTTTCTTTATCATTCTTTCTTTTCTATAACCTACGCCCCTCCTTGTACAATCATCTGATGAAATATCATATGACCGCCTTTACACTTACTTACATTGGTTATAAAAAACCCCAATAAAATAACCAATAGAAGCGAAATGTAAAAAGGAAGAAGTTTAGTTCTAAACCCCCTTTTTTATGATCTAATCTTCTTGGAAAACAAAGAAGTAGTATAAATAAGGAGAGTCCGGGTATAAAAAAATCGAGTATTCCATCAAATTCATTAAAAAGTTTGTTCTTTCTTCGGCAAGACCCTTAAACTTAAAAAAGATTATTCATTCCCTCACAAAGAGAGATAGCACTTGCTAAGAGAGATAGGACCTTCTTTGAGCTTTATTTTATTAATATCCCATTTCTTTGTTCTTTGGATTAATTATGGGATGCATATATCAAAAATTCAGTGTGAAATTTGAATGAGATAAATTGTTTCAAATTCACATTAATAATTGAAATTATTAATTGAGGTTACACAAAATTGGAGTCCTAAAGGGATATACTTTTAATCTTACTTTAATCTTACTAAAGGTATATACTTTTAATCTTAAAAGTATTATATCAAAGTTACTATGTTAAGTTAATTTTTTTTGTATCATACAAATTCCATTTGTGTATAGCCTCCTGTAAACGTATAGTACTCTATTACACAGATTGGGAATAATCGAAAAAGCCAGACTCCGTACGGTATCTCTTGGAATCCTGAATATGATTTTACCAATCATTGTACTAATCTACATATGTCTTTCTCCTATCAATCGGTACTAGTTGAATAAATGGTAATTCCCATATTTCTTTGATGATAAGTGTGAAACTAATAAATAAAATACTAAAATACTAATAAATAAATAAAATAGGAGGGTATCCTCTTGGGAATGAAATTATGCTATTTGTTTTGTTCTCCTTTTCACAGCAAATGCAGAGATGAATTGATGTATTTTTTTTTAGTGGATTTGGGTCTGTCGGGACTGACGGGGCTCGAACCCGCAGCTTCCGCCTTGACAGGGCGGTGCTCTGACCAATTGAACTACAATCCCAAGGAAATAGAGTGTACATCATACATATTCTTATGATTTCATTCAAACCCTTTCTATTACTATTAGAGTTTAGATATTTAGATTAGAATAGTCGTATTATAACAGAAACGCGCGTAATATATTTGATATACACACGGATATGCACTTTAGTGGGAGTGTCTCACGGATTGTTAATAATCCTTTCGTTTTTTATAAATTGAAAAATAATCAAAAAAATCTTTCAATGAAAAAAAAAAGAGTTTTTTATTTATTCTTTATTTTATTCTTTTCCTTATACTTCCAGATCCTTATATGAATCTAGTATGAATCTAGATCATTAGCAAGCAAGATCAGAATTTGTGAGAAAAAAATAAAGAGAGCAAATGAACAGCGGTAAAATATATCAGAAATTTTTAGTTTTTTTTCTTCTTCCGTATTCCGATCAGGCATTTCTGGGGAACAACAAATGGGGTTCTATCATTTCATGGTGGATCGGCCAATTATTGGGCCGAGCTGGATTTGAACCAGCGTAGACATATTGCCAACGAATTTACAGTCCGTCCCCATTAACCGCTCGGGCATCGACCCAGGAAGAATCAATTCCCGGCTTATTGATAATCCATGATCAACTTCCTTTCGTAGTACCCTACCCCCAGGGGAATTCGAATCCCCGCTGCCTCCTTGAAAGAGAGATGTCCTGAACCACTAGACGATGGGGGCAAGTATGCCCGACCGCCATCATACTGTGCTCATTGTATGAACAGTTTTTTGAAATTGTCAATATAATGTGGTATGATTAAATCTGAAAGATCTTTCCCTCTTTCATGATTCCATAGAATCTTTTGATTCGTATTTATATTCATGAATCATTCATTCTAATCATATAATTTTTTTTTAATATTATTTTCATTAATTTTATTTATTTTATATTTATTCTTTGAAATAGAATAAATAAAATTAAAATAAATAGATATTAATTGATATTAATTATAAATCGATATTTCTATTAAATATTTCTATTAAAATAAAAAAAAAAATAAATAAAATAAGAAACTAAATCGGTAGAATAGAAATAATACGAGGTATAGGACCTTTTGGGGAGTGATTGGTCCGCCAGACCAGAAAGGGAAATTAAACTTCATTTTTCTATCTTACACTAAGCCAGGAAATTAAAAAAAATCTGAAAATATGGGAAGAAGGATAGGGATCAACAAGTTATTGAAAATTGTTTTTCTCTAAGAATTAAGTTCGGGGAACAAGTAAAATAAATCTTTTTATCAATGATTCTACGAAATATCTTATATCTATGTTGAATTGGTAAGTCTATGTATCAATCAAATTAATTTCGTTATGATGGGGGTCAATTCAATTAATTCAATTTAGGGTCGGTTTTGAAACAATTCATTGCATTTCTATTTATAAAATCCAATCTTAATTATAATAAATAATAATAAAAATAAACCATTTTTTTATTTTACCCATACTTACGATCCTATACTCACTAGATAAATTGAATTTATCGTTCCTGAATGGTTCACTATCTGGATAAGATATATATGTGCAATAACCTATATATATGTACATATATATATTAGAATAAGTAGACTCATAGTGGCTAATGACTTATTCAGTAATGAAATAAAAAAA